TTGATTATTTATGTATGATTTGATTTCTCGTGCGCTGCCCCTTTTATATTATTATTAAAATGGTTTCGAAAACCAAATCTTTTCCTTTCTAGATGAATTTCTTTTTTGAACGAACTCTTCAATTCAAGGAAGAAGCGATTTCTTATATCGCTATTGGCCAATTTCCAGATCTACTCTTCTCCCCCCATCAACTAATCTTATTCTTGGATCTTGTTTGTGAGATTGAGAAAAAGAAATTTATGTATTTTTAGAATTTCTATGGGTATTAAATTACTAAGGTATCGTATATTTTGATTTTCTTATTTTCTTTCTTTTACTTTTATTTCATTGTCCTTCAGATGAATGTAAAACAAAACGCCAGACGCTATCTTTTTTTTTTTTCACGGGTCGAAGCACGAATACTTTCTTTTATGTTGACTTTGACTTTACTTTTATAGATTTTTATAGATTATAGATCAGAAAAAAAGAAGAAATTCCTCTTTTTCAATTTAATACAAGAAATATTAAATTAAATATAAATATATAGAAGACGTTAAATTAAAGAAAGTTTCTTTTTCGCATCCATTTTTCATCACATTCGTAGAACAAAAAAACTATGGTATGCATTGATATGGAAATTTTTGATACATGAAGACATGATCTGATTTCGATTTCCATGGAATGGAAGATCTAGGAAGAAGAGGATTAATTGGAAGTATCGACAGATTCTTGCGGGGTCAAAATAAATATGAGAAAAAAAAAAATAACTACTGTTCCAATTTCATTTCTATCAAAATGAAATTTTACTATCAGAATAGTGGATATAGCCACGATTCAATGGGTTAGATCTACTTAACTTTTTCTCATTTTGTAGATTTCTAATCTTTACAATTCTTTACAATAGATTGTAATAATTTAATCGAAAATAAAAAGGAATCCGTATTTATTTGTCGTTTGTTAATTCAAACGACGACTTATTATTATTCATTATAATAAACAAACGTTCCATTTTCTTTTCTAATTAACTCCAATCTAACTCATTAGAATGATAGCCTATTAGATATTAGTAAAATAAAATGCTATAGTTTCTAATTAAACTATTATACTTATTTGCTTTGGTTTTTTATTACAAATATCAACAACACTTTTATTCTTCCTTTCAATATGAATAGTACCATTGTACTGGATGAATAGTACCATTGTACTGGAGGTTTAGGAAAAAAAAAGAAAAGCCCCTTATCGGATTTGAACCGATGACTTACGCCTTACCATGGCGTTACTCTACCACTGAGTTAAAAGGGCCTTTTGATTCAATTACTGAATGAATCAGTAGACGTATAATATCTATATATATATAAGTATATGTAGTAGACTCGTAGTATCTAATAGCTCATTCAGAAATGCGATTATAATTGACTTAAAATTAAATAGGGTGAAATTGGTTTATTGATATTGGATTTGATAAATATCAATGCAATAAATTGTTTTAAGACTGACCAAAATTCTTCTATCAGAACAAAACGAAATTCAGTTGATTGATACATGTACCTTAGCAATTCGACAGAGATCCGAGCTATTTTATAAAAAAATAGGTATTAGGTAATGAAGAGATTTGATTTGTCCCCTCAACCAAACCTTTTTTAGAAAAACACACACACTTTTTCATTTTTCTTTTATGCCAGACCAATCACTTACCTAAAGAATTCTATATTTCGTATTGTTATTTAATAGAATTTTTTAAGAGAATATAATTCTCTCAATTTCTCATTTTTTTATAGAATCTATTTCTAGATATAATAGAATAGAGTGGCGATGAAAATGAATGATTCATGAGTCTAAATCACGAATAAAAAATGGAATCATAAAAGATGGAAATTCATATCTAGTCATATCATTCCATTGACAATTTTTTAAAAACCCCTCATACTATGAGGATAGTATAATGGCAGTCAGCCAAGTATGCCCCCATCGTCTAGTGGTTTAGGACATCTCTCTTTCAAGGAGGCAGCGGGGATTCGAATTCCCCTGGGGGTAGGGTACTACGAAAGAAAGTTCATCATGGATTATCAATAACCTTAGAATTCATTCTTCCTGGGTCGATGCCCGAGCGGTTAATGGGGACGGACTGTAAATTCGTTGGCAATATGTCTACGCTGGTTCAAATCCGGCTCGGCCCAATAAAAGGAAAAAAGTCTAATTTTATGATATATCCATCCCTACCGCCTTTTTATTTGCTTTATTTATTTTTATTTGTTCCCATAAATTCTGCCCTTGCTAATGATCTAGATGCATATTAGGATGATTAAGCGTATAAAGTTTAATGAAAAGAGTAAAGAAAAAAAGACTATTTTCATTGAAAAATGGATTATCGATCGATTTTCTTAATTTGACAATAATGAAAAAAAATGGATTCCTAGTTACTAGGAATCCATTCTAAATAAAAAAGAAAATGGCTTTAATTATCTATTAAGAATATAATGAATACGTGTATCCTGCACACTTTTTTATTTACCTGGGATTGTAGTTCAACTGGTCAGAGCACCGCCCTGTCAAGGCGGAAGCTGCGGGTTCGAGCCCCGTCAGTCCCGACCCCGGCGGATAAAAATAAATAAAAAAAAAAGCGTTCCTCCCTTTTCTGTGAAAGGGGATACAAATGGCCGAATTGAATTCCCAACAATATTTTTTTAACATTTCTGATCAAAACAAAAAATATGGGAATTTCTAGTACCTCAACTCGTACCCATGGATGACAGAGAATGTTATGTGAATTTCGAACATTATTTATTGGTAGCACTCAGCATATTCAGGGTTCAAAAAGATACTATACCGGGGCCCTTTTTTCGATTGCCCTGGTCCGTCCATTAATAAAAATCAAATAGAGTGTCATATGTTTGGTATTTTTATCGGGAGTACATAGACGTATAAATGGAATTTTTTTTTCTCTTTTTTGCTTGGTTTTTTTTCTAAACATTGGAAGCGGAAGAGTAGTCAGATGATACTTCATTAGATGGTTGTACAAGGAAAGGGGGCAATTGGTTATAGAAAAAAAAGAGCGGAAAAGAATAACAATATCAATAAAGGAAACGAATTCTTTTGTTTGGACCAGGAATCACAAATTTTTGATTTGGTTTTTTGATTTGGTGTGGATAAAAGATCTTCCTATGTTATACTATTCAATTCTCGACGGTGAATTGATTTGATAGTTTAGATATTGTTATTCATGATATTGATCCGATTCGATATCATTGAAATGTAATTCATCGCATTGAATTGAATTTACAAGTGATTTTCATCTCCATGGGATTAAATCCCGAGTTATTGCGAAGTAAAAAAAAAGGGAAATTATGGAAGTAAATATTCTAGCATTTATTGCTACTGCGCTGTTGATTCTAGTTCCTACTGCTTTTTTACTTATAATATATGTAAAAACAGTCAGCCAAGGCAATTAATTTGAATAAAACTTGACTTCTTATCATTAGTACTTCTTATCATTAGTATAGTATGGTAGAAAGATTCAGATAGTTCTTTCTATCATACTATACTATTCTAATTCTAGGAATGTTAGGAATGTATAAAGTTGTAATGTATAAAGATCCAAACTTAATATAGATCGATTTTTAATATCTATCTTCATAGATGTCGATATCAATTAAATATATGCGATCACCGTCCTATCTCAATTTTCTTTCTTTGTTTGATTTTAGTTGTCTTGATTTCAATCTGAAAAAATCGCAAGACAAAGCCTTGCCTTGCCTTTTTTTAATTCCCGGATTTCTTTTCTCTATGAATCTCGGTATCCATCAAAAAAAGAATCAAATCCATGGAGGAAATCAAAATGGAATATATATTATTAATAATCAAAAAAGAAAATCAAATAATCTCTTTTTTACATTAAAAATGACAAGAAGTAATTGATTGAAGAGTTAACAGATGATCAAAAGAGTTCTGTAGTAACTTCTTCGTATTTTGTTTCAAAAGGAGTTATACCTTACCAATTTTTTAACCTTTGATACATTGTATGAAATGGGTTAAATAAAACAAAATTGCTAAAATAAGAAAGAAAATAGCAAGTGCGCAATATGTAACTAGACCAAGATAAGATCTTATGAAAAAAAAAGAACTACTTTCTTTTCCATTTGAACAAAAAAGGGGAAATAAAATGAAAACAAAAAAAAAAGTGGGGTTTCCTTGCCCCTCATTGCCCATATATAACTCTGGTAAGGGACGGTTCATCGAAATAGAAAATTGAGAAAGAATTTTTGATTTCTTTTTTTTTTAATTGTCTACCATCTATATCCTTTTAGATTCTCGGAATACGAAGATAAAAATTGTTGAAATATTTGTTTAATTCAAATATTATTCATCTCTATCTCTATTAGTCATAGAATACCTTACTACATTAGAACCAAAAAATTTCTAAATCTAAAAATGAAGACTAATTAAAATTAATTAAATAATTTAATTGATACGGTGAATTTCAAATAAAAGGCTTTGCAAAACCATTAAAAAAAATTGATACAGTTTGATTCCTCAATCTGATTATAAAACGAGTAATACGTCTAGAGTCCACTTCTTCCCCATACTACGAGTGAAAGGGAAAATGTAAAGACTACCATTAAAGCAGCCCAAGCAAGACTTACTATATCCATGTGAATTATGTCCCCTATCTCTATAAATATGAAACAAATAAAATATGAAGGAATTTTTCCATTATTGTTAACTAATAATATAATAATGAAATTACTGGCACAGAGTCAAAAAAAAGGATTCGGACACAAAACCGTTGATGAAAGACTGCAATAAATTCACTTAGAACAAGTTCTTTTAGATGATTTCTAGTTCAATCGGGAAAGATTAAGCACAAGCAAAAAAAGATACAGTGGCATTTTTGGGGGGAGTATCAAGAGAATGTTGTTAACATGTAACAATAAAATATAAAAAAAGAAGACTTATTCTCTTTCGTTTGTTGCCCTTCATTAAGTCAAATAAACGGCAATTATCCATCCAATCTAATATTGATT